TAAGGTTGAATAAAAATTTCCATCAAAACTCCTTTGATATAATTGCTATGCTTAGTGTGTGACTCGTTGGTTTAGGATTCGATTAGATTAAGATAAACAAAAAAGAAAAAAGAACTTACCTATAACAGCAACTAATAACTATAGCATTAATAAATAACCTAAGCAACTCATTGCTTCGCATTATCTGGATCAAAAAAAATCAGTCAAGATATGATACATTGATCATATCATTGTAGCAACTGAATTTTTTTTACAAAAAAAAAAGAATAAAGAAATATGATTATAAGTTATGAAAGGTAATCGAAAAGTATGCGGATAAATGGAAGGATGAAAGAAAGAGAGAAAAAATTGAATATTAATGATATATAATTCCAATTTGGAAAGTCTATGAGGTCACTGTAAGAAAAGCAATGTAATAAAGCATCAATACAGATTCATTCATAATAATTAGATAAATCTGTTCCGAAAACAAAAAAAAATTAAGAGCCTTGAGCCAATAAAAACTGAGAAAATTGACTCAAAAACAAATTAAAAAATGAAATTACAAATTTCATATAAGAGCTCCATTGTAGAATTCGGGCCTAATGATTAATCAAGAAGCGATGGGAACGACGGAACCCATGAATATAGAGGATTCTATTGAAAAAGAAATCTGAGTAATTCATTGGACAGGATGGCGGAATAAACCAGAAACTTTATTATCTATTCTGATTTTTATTCTGAGACCTCGTGGGATAAACATCAAACTTAAATAGATATTGAACGAGTAAATATTCGCCGGCGAATATTTTGTTTTTTTTTATTTGCAAAAAAAAAAATAATAAAATATGAACAAAAAATTAAAAAGATAAAAGAAAATAAGGATTTGTTAGAATATTCTAACGCTAACAAAAACGACATTCGAGATGATGATATTACGTTATTTTTAAATAAATAGAATTCATCTTGGATTCGATTTCGAAAAAGACATACACAAATTTAGAAGAGATCAGATGAAATTTCAAAAAATACCATGATTAATAGAATTAATCATTAACTAGATCTATATCTTAATACAAGCTTTTTTAGTCCTTTTATTCGCGAGGAGCTGGATGAGAAGAAACTCTCACGTTCAGTTCTGTAGTAGAGATGGAATAGAAAAAACCCATCAACTATAACCCAAAAAGAACCAGATTTCGTAAACAACATCGAGGAAGACTAAAAGGAATATCTTCTCGTGGGAATCGTATTTGTTTTGGCAGATATGCTCTTCAAACACTTGAACCCGCTTGGATCACATCTAGACAAATAGAAGCAGGGCGACGAGCAATGACACGAAATGTACGACGTGGTGGAAAAATTTGGGTACGTATATTTCCAGACAAACCAGTTACAGTAAGACCTGCGGAAACGCGTATGGGTTCTGGGAAAGGATCCCCTGAGTATTGGGTAGCTGTGGTTAAACCAGGTAAAATCCTTTATGAAATGGGCGGTGTACCCGAAAATATAGCCAGAAAAGCTATTTCAATAGCGGCATCAAAAATGCCTATAAAAACCCAATTCATTATTTCTGAATAGGAATATCGAATGAAAAAGCTAAATAACATTTAAGGATAAAAAGATTATAAGTTTTCTTTTTTTGACAAACAATATTTTTTTACTTCGTCCTTTGCATTAAAAGAAGAGATAAAAAAAAATGATATGATTCAACCACAAACCTATTTGAATGTAGCAGACAACAGCGGGGCTCGAGAATTGATGTGTATTCGAATAATAGGAGCTAGTAATCGCCGATATGCTCATATTGGTGACGTTATTGTTGCTGTAATCAAGGAAGCAATACCAAATACTCCTCTAGAAAGATCAGAAGTTATTAGAGCTGTAATTGTACGTACTTGTAAAGAACTCAAACGTAACAATGGGACGATAATACGATATGATGACAATGCCGCAGTTGTCATTGATCAAGAAGGAAATCCAAAAGGAACTCGAGTTTTTGGGGCGATCCCACGGGAATTGAGACAATTAAACTTTACTAAAATAGTTTCATTAGCTCCTGAAGTATTATAAGATCTAAATATCGATAGTTAGTATAGGATTAAAAAAAATGGTATTAAAATCAAATTAATTAATAGATTGTGTATCACGCATATACCCTTAATAATAAAATATTAAGAATTTAATTCATATATTAATATATAATTCGTCTATATCTATATATAAATAAAAGAAAAAGAACATGTTGATTATATCAAAATTATAGAACAATAAGGAATTTTAACTTATCATGGGGAAAGACACTATTGCTGATATAATAACCTCTATACGAAATGCTGACATGAATAGAAAAGGAACGGTTCGGATAGGATCGACTAACATCACCGAAAGCATTGTTAAAATCCTTTTACGAGAGGGTTTTATCGAAAACGTAAGGAAACATCGCGAAAACAACCAATATTTTTTGATTTTAACCCTAAGACACAGACGAAATAAGAAAGAATCCTATAAAACGATTTTAAATTTAAAGAGAATAAGTCGACCGGGTCTACGAATCTATTCTAACTCTCAACGAATTCCACGAATTTTAGGCGGAATAGGAATTGTAATCCTTTCGACTTCTCAAGGTATAATGACAGACCGAGAAGCTCGACTAAAAAGAATCGGCGGAGAAATTTTGTGTTATATATGGTAATCCTTCTAATAGAAAAATTGGATATCCGGAACTTACGATTTGTGAAAAAAAAAAGGGATTGTGTAATATCACCCCTGCTCAAAAAAGTTTCGGATGTTTTACTTTGAATAAAATTAAAGAAAAAAAATGAATTAATGAAAGTTTTCTTTCTGACTCACTTTCAAACGGCATGGTTCGATTTTTTTAGATACTAAAGATTTGTTTTATTTTAGGTCATGCTTCTGAAAGGATTCGACATATTTTTGTATAGGTATACCTATAGGAGAAAAAAGTAAAATTTTGAGTAAGTGGTTTTTAAAATTTCAACATTCCTTTTACAAAGATACAATTCAAGATTCAAAAATATCAAGAAACCTTTTTTTCGTCCACCAACACCAATAAATATATTCACAGAATTAAGGAATAACAACTATGAAAATAAGGGCTTCCGTTCGTAAAATTTGTGAAAAGTGTCGACTAATACGTAGGAGGGGACGAATTATAGTAATTTGTTCCAACCCGAGGCATAAACAAAGACAAGGATAATCTTACTAAAGGAACTAAAGTAAAGGAAAAGGCACTTCCAAGGAGCTGGCAAAAAAAAAGGTACGTTTTGACATGAAATGGATATATCCATATATTTCTTGTGAAATGAAAAAATATGGCAAAACCTATATTAAGAATTGGTTCACGTAAAAATACACGTAGTGGTTCACGTAAAAATGTACGTAGAATACCAAAGGGAGTTATTCATGTTCAAGCAAGTTTCAACAATACCATTGTGACCGTTACAGATGTACGGGGTCGGGTGATTTCGTGGTCCTCCGCAGGTACTTGTGGATTCCGGGGTACAAGAAGAGGAACACCTTTTGCTGCCCAAACCGCAGCAGGAAATGCTATTCGAGCAGTAGTGGATCAAGGTATGCAACGAGCTGAAGTAAGGATAAAAGGCCCTGGACTCGGAAGAGATGCAGCATTACGAGCTATTCGTAGAAGCGGTATACTTTTAAGTTTCGTACGAGATGTAACCCCTATGCCACATAATGGTTGTAGACCCCCTAAAAAAAGACGTGTATAGAACTAAATAAAGGCTGAACGGGTTTCAAGAGAAATAAACGATTCAATGATCTGATCAAATAAAATTACTATGGTTCGAGAGAAAGTCAAAGTATCTACTCGGACACTACAGTGGAAGTGTGTTGAATCAAGAAGAGACAATAAGCGTCTTTATTATGGACGCTTTATTCTGTCTCCACTTATGAAAGGTCAAGCCGACACAATAGGCATTGCGATGCGAAGAGCTTTACTTGGCGAAATAGAAGGAACATGTATTACACGTGCAAAATCTGAGAACATACCACATGACTATTCTAACATAGTAGGTATTCAAGAATCAGTACATGAAATTTTAATGAATTTGAACGAGATTGTATTAAGAAGTAATCTATATGGAACGCGCAACGCGCTTATTTGTGTCCAAGGTCCTGGATATATAACTGCTCGAGACATAATTTTACCGCCCTCTGTGGAAATAATTGATAATACACAGCATATAGCTACCGTAACGGAACCAATAGATTTGTGTATTGGATTAAAAATCGAGAGGAATCGCGGATATAGTCTAAAAATGTCAAATAACTTTGAAGACAGAAGTTATCCTATAGATGCTGTATTCATGCCTGTTCAAAACGCGAATCATAGTATTCATTCTTATGGGAATGGGAATGAAAAACAAGAGATTCTTTTTCTAGAAATATGGACAAATGGAAGTTTAACTCCTAAAGAAGCACTTCATGAAGCCTCCCGGAATTTGATTAATTTATTTATTCCTTTTCTACATGTAGAAGAAGAAACGTTCTATTTAGAGAACAATCAACATCAAGTTACTTTACCCTTTTTTCCTTTTCATAATAGATTAGTTAACCTAAGAAAAAAAAAAAAAGAACTAGCCTTTCAATATATTTTTATTGACCAATTAGAATTGCCTCCCAGAATCTACAATTGTCTCAAAAAGTCCAATATACATACATTATTGGACCTTTTGAATAACAGTCAAGAAGACCTTATCAAAATTGAACATTTTCACGTAGAAGATGTAAAAAAGATATTAGACATTCTAGAAAAAAAATAGAAAAAGCATTTAAAAAAAAAATTACTAAAAAGTCAATTTGAAATTGAAATAGATTTTAAACCTTCAACGTAATTTCGATTTTCCAGTCGAACCCATTTTAATTAATTAAATTAATTAGATATGTATCTAGGGAGAATTCATTTGGAAATGACTACTCCCTAGATACACACGTCTTTTCTTTTACAATTGAATAAATTTAATTAAAAAAGACCTAAAGTT